TTCTGTCCACTTTCGGAATCATGGACAGAGCAATAATGAAAATGACCTCAGGGGAGGACACCGTAAACCCAGGGCCGCACAGGGGTGATGCCGGCCCCTCGGAATCGTCGAGTAGTTGGCGAAAATACCTCAACTTCTCATCGGATAAGGAGGAAAAGGCCGAGTCCGAAGCATCCACAGCCCTGGTCCCACAGCCATCAACCTCATCCTCGTGGAGTGGATCGTGGATTGAGAAATGGTTTTCTCCGGAGGGGTCATCTGCGGCCCCAAACCAGGGTCAACAACCGCAGGGGGCTCCAGAGGCGAGCACCGGCACCTCGTCTCGAGCCCATCAACCGGCTGGCCCGTCTCAGTCGGAAGCTGGTGGCCCTCTCAGAGTCTCTCCCTCATCACCATCATCGCCAAGTCCTTCTTGGTTTGAAGGGGCTGAAATCTATTTTCAAAAGAGGTTGGGCGACCAGGGCGAGGTATCATCAGCGGCCCAAAACGAGCGGCAGCAAGGGGAAGGTGCTCTCTTTCAGCCAACCCCGCCCGTAGACCTTCCTCAACCACCCCTGGTCGGGGAGCAACCGGGGCCATCTTACTCGGAGCAAAATCACTCTGCCGGCGACTTCGACTTCAACTCCGAGGAGTTGAGATCCCTGGCCCGTCACTGTTTGGAATCCTCGCCTGAACCTGGCGAGGAAGCAAATTCTCTTACTCCGCAGGGGGCTCCGGAGGCGCTGCCGCAGGCGCCAGCACCGACTGAAGACCCGGATCTCATAACCAGAGAGATTATTCAAAAAATGAGGGAATTTGACCCCGGCGATCCCTGGGATCCTGAGAATCCATTAATCCGCGGGGATAAGATTTTCCCCGGGGGGAGGGGAATATCAAATATCCGTCCAATGACGGTCGAGGAATTAAAACAGCTTCGCGACCGCCTAAATCATGGCGGAAAAAAAAGCTACTGGGCTAAGGAATTACGCAGACGGATTCGAAACTGGGATTGGAAAAATCCACGCGGCCCTTCGTAATATATAGCTGACCCTCCTTTCGCAACAAGGTAGCCGTAGGGAAACCTGCGGCTGGATTGAATCCTTTTCGAACTACGAATGACTTGATCCTGTCCAAGCCACTAGGAAGGTACCGGAGGCAAGCTCGATCGAATAGAGCCCCAGTCTCCATTTTTCTTACATAGGAAACGAAGATAAATCGTAAAGCATACAAAAAAAGGGATCCACTAATCCCTGTCATCCCAAGCACCCTATGCCGCCCAACGATAGCCCATCCGGTACCCAGGACGGGTTGGGAAACGCATTCCATTACGGGGGAATGGTCCCGGCTGGTACGTCCGGAGCGTCCAGCTCCAATAATAATTTTGAGGAGACCATTTGGGACGCCTTAGAGCAACCCCTAATATCTGACGAGCAGAGACTAACCGAAATAAAGGGAAAACTTAATCTGTATTTCGACCTGAAGGATTCCTCAGCTCTACTACTAATAGAGCTGAGGCTAAGGAGAAAGCAGAAAGCAGAGCTAGCTACTAAAAGACAAGAGCGAATATCCCTGCTAGCGAAAAAGAGCCAATATCCATCTCTTCAGCGCGAGTTGTTGGTCGGATCGTGGAACTCCCCCCATTATAAATTACCTTTTTCCTTTATCATGGTTGGGGAGGATGTTAGGTAAAGAGTCAGAGCAGCTATGCAAGCACACACATGGGCACTAGTCAACGCCCTTGGTTTGGTAAAGTCAGTGCCCTTGCTTTGTTTGGTTCTTAAATGGTGGGTCGATCAGTCTACTCGCCCAAAAGATGAGATGGATGCTCCTTTCACAGTATCCTGTGAGTCTCTAATTCAAAGCTAACCGAAGCGTGACTTTCAAGAGCATTCCTAAAACGAACCAGCCGCGAAGAAAAAGAAAAGAAAGGGTCGCAGGTCTTAGAAGCAAGGCTATTGGTTCAACTCTCGGGGTTTAAGCGGAAATTCCCAGCTTTATTAACCTTTTCCGGGGCTTTCGTCAATCACTTTGGAGATGGCGTTGAAGGCTAAACGTAAATGGCAGACTCGTAAGAAGGCTAGGGTGTCTGGAGAGGAGACTTCGCTGGACCGAGAATGAGCATCCGAAATACAAGCACGGGAGGATGGGCTAGGGCTACTAAATCGAAGAATTCATCGAGAAGAAGAATAATAGTTCCGGCCTTGAGGCCATGCGAATATGGAAGGAGATCTCGCTATGGAAGAGGGAATTCATTGGCTCGACACCAAAAGTGCGTGGTGGGGGAGTAGGTGGTGCCTCTGGTTTATTTATGCAGCAGTCTTTGTCTTGCGGGGCATCCTCCTTGAATTTCTTATTCGTGATAGCCGCATAGTTGGGCTTTCTATTTCTACTCGGCAGCGAACAAAGAAGCGGCGATCTCGATAAGCTAAGCAATTTACTCTTTGTTTGCGATTCTTTCAAGGAAGACTCAGATCCAATATCGGTAGCGGAAGAATTAGACTTGTGTAAGCCTGAGAGATGGCCTAGACCAGAAAGTCTTAAATTAAGTAGAGGCCGGGGGCAGCAGCAGAAGGTTGGACTGGAACCCGAGAAGGACAAAAACAATATCTCTTCGGTGGAAGTTACTGACGATCGGGCTTCAAGCAGCTAATCTAATCTGTAGCACCTGAACTCCTGAGCTTGCTTGGGTGAGTGGTGGGATGATAAATGGACTGGACTGGTCGACCCTCTCCAAATTTTCCTGTGAATAAAGCCCTTCTTTAAAGAGCCATTTCGGTAGGTTTTACATTTAGTCATTAGGAATAGCAGACCCCGAAGACCCAGACCGTGGAAAGCTACTCTCTCTAAACTAAATGGAAAAAGAGCTTATCTTATAGCAGCTCTACCAGGGAAGCTTCCTTCGGGATTAACCAATAGGGTAGAGGGATTTATCGTAACATCAGAATAGAATCTTGAGGACGGGATCTTACTTACCTTAGTGGTCTTATAATCCTCTTTTGCTTTTGCAGCCCCCTGCTCAAGAGCCAAAACGGAAGATGATATTCTGGCTTACAGGACGAAGACGAAAAGGCGTAAGCATAGGCTAGCCCGAAACGTGACTTTCTTATAATTCTAACTTATTTACAAGGAAGCCAGATGGCCTCAACGCTAGGCCTTTTTTCTATTTCCTCTTTCGCGCTTTGAATTCTTCTGCCGCTTTTGGTCATGGCCTTGGAATATTGGGTACGGGGAAACTGTCTCGAGAGCCCAGCAATTGAGCCTTCTTCGCCACCCCTTCGAGAGTCAGCCCCATCGTAAGGTTTTCAGTTGTAAATCCGAGTTCTCGTTACTACCGAATCCGTAGAAGACTTTCAAATGAGAAAAGAAGACGAAAGGTACGGCGGACTTGGATCAACTTCTTAGTCTTGGGGCTTGTCAGATTATCCTTTTCGATATAAGCTTCAAGGTCAAAATGCGCATTTGAGGCCCTTTTTTATAGGGGTTCGGTTCCTCTTCCGGGCTCGGTTATGGACGAGAGGATAGGTCCTTTTTTACTCTTTTTTCGGGTGTGAAAGGCCCGTTGAAAATGATTCAACTGAAGCTCCTAAGTACGGTCCGATAGCCACTATAGCCACTAAAAGGGTCATATCCTGTTGAAGAGGAAGTGAAAGGAGCGAGACCTCGCGGAGTAGGTACGGAAGGGGAGGCCTCTTCAGAGGTAGTGAAAACCCTTTATTTCAGCGAGGCAAGACAAGAGAGGATCTTTCTTTTAGGACCACATACCCTAATTGAGACCTGAGGGAAGTAAGGAAGCGAAAGCTGGATCGACCCTAAAGTAGAGTAGCTGTACTTGCCTTTTTCTTAGAGTGGATTGAGGAAGAAGTGGAACGGAGATGAGAACGTAGTCTTGCTGCATCCCCTGAAGGATAAGGGGCTAACCTCTCCTTAAAAGAAGCTGGATCCTCTGGAGTTAGATCGGCTGGAGTAGCTACTTACCTTACTGGTGTCCGAATCAGTCTGTTGGTACATATGTCATATGAGATGTGAAAGCGATTTCCGACTTAAAGACTACTAGTTGATTAAGAAGTAGAGCCGACTGTAACATCCGACCAGAGAGGCCTTCACCATTCTCAAGCAGTGCTGGGAAAGCAAAGAATGGAATGTCTGTTCTGTAACAAGAAGGTTGCTTGATTTGATTATTCTTTTTCAAGAGCAAGCCATAAGGACTCTGTAGATCGTGAGAATGCATGTTCTGATGCTTGCACGAGAGCTCATCTGCTTCCTTAAAAGTGAGTTTCACAGAAGGGAGGTTAGCGAGATCCCTTATCTGATGAAAGAAAAGAAGCTCGACCATGAAAAGGAGTGGAAACCCTAGCAATAAGGATGACTCTCGAAGGCTTGGCCCGTATTACATTAGTGGGACTACGGCTGGCTCTTTCTCCTCAATCGGGGGAATGCCATTCTTAACATCTTTCGCAACCTTTCTTTCACAGGTGGCAGAATTATAGACCATATAACCTTGCCAACTAAAGCGGCCTACTCTATCGCAGTAAGGGCTTAAGCGATCGAAGTGACCTAACCTGGTTCCATCTATAAGGACCCTCTTCTGTCTATCTACGTAATTAAGTGCCATCCCGCTTCTGCCAGAATCGAAGCCAATACGTGGACGCTTAAATGATTTGGTTCACGTCTTTCAATGCCTTAAGTTAGTTCTTACCCGAGTGACTGAATTCCATAGTTCATTCCTAAACCGGAAAGATCGTCCCAAACTAAAAGAGAGTCTACCAAACAAGGATCTTCCCAGCCTTCCACCAAAGCCACAACACTTCCTGTATCACCATCTCCGCTCACAGAGGGATAAGCGGACTAGCCGGCTGAAAGGCAAAGAGAAGAACTGCCTACTCAATTACAACTAACTAACCGCCTGGAAGGAATCGCTTTCCATGTTGGAATCCATCTAATACCCTGGTTAAGAGGTATAGAGGTCAACGATGGAAGGTACCTAGGAAGCAGAACTCGCCAAGAGCATTTGATATGATGGATCTGATTGAACAATTGTAAGATTTTCATCATATCAAATGCTCTTTCAGTCTGCAGAAACTTGGGAGGGGTCACAATAGAATCAAGTATTCTCACACTTAATCGCTTTGCCAACGGTATGACCCGTGACAAAGTGAAGAAGGAGAGATATAACTGAACTAATGTGTCCGCCTTATCATCCTTCCTCATTATCACCTTACGGTGAAATGAAGGAATGATCCTAGGTAGACCATTCCGACTGAGGGAGACGAAAACAGGTAGTCTCTCATGCTCGTAAGGCGGCCCGGCGTAAACCTGTTGAAGGCAAACGCCACACTGCTTTAAATAAAGTGCAGTAGATAAAGGACCGGACTTACGGTATAATTGACGTACCTGTTTCGCAAACAAGTGCGCAGCTATACAGTTCTCCTTTGAAAGGCCATCAGTGACCTTTCAGAAAGATTCTAATAAGTGGAGAAATCATCAATTCAATGAGATTCCGGGTTCATTCCACTTCAACTAGCTGGCAATATCTTAAGCTTAAGTGCTATTCCCTCTCAGCTTCAAAAGGGCTTCCCCGAGGAGAGGACAGGGCATCTCTATGGTTCCAATCTGGTATCGCAGAGTTCGTCGATCTTCTTCTGACTAGTGCCGTGCTGTCAAACATCAATATAATACAATATCGGGAATCTCTTTGACCTTCAATGTGTCTAGGGTAGGGACCTATCTTCTTCGTAGTGGGCCCTTCTCTCTCTTAGTATGAGCCCCGGAACTGCTTGTTATACATGCCGCCAGCTGTCTTTCCCGGCGCTTCTGCTTTCTGCCATAGAGGTGTGAGGTTAAGAATGATCGAAATCAGACACGATAGAAGGTGGGTGACTAAATGGGAGCATTTCCTTTCTTGCCCGGTCAGCTCCTATCGTGGTTTTCGATTGTAATGTAAAAAGGCTTCTGAACCGCTAGACTAGATGGAAGGCTTGTCTTGGGACCTCGACTTTCGATTGTCGATTGCCTTTGTACTTTGACCCTTGGCTAGTTCACTGAGCTATATCGGGGACTTAGCGTTCGACTGTTGCCAACTCGGGGGTTGAACCCGAGAACTTCTGTTCTGAGTGAGAAGTGGAAACCTTCTTGGTTAGAGTTATAGGAGAGCGAGAACCGTTCTAGGGAAATAGGGATTCCGCACGCACCTCGAGAAACTGGACCAAAGTACCTGTTTTGTTTGTGAGGTGGTAAGGCAGATTTCTGAGAGTTGTTCCGTACCTCTTGAGTTCTGAACTAGAGGAGAGAATCACTTTCGATTATCTTCGATTATAGGGTGTTGTGCTTACTTAAGTGTTGAAGCGTGGAAGCGGAATACTTCTAGTAGTGTTGTTAGTTGAAGCCAAGCAAGCCAATTTAACCCTACTATATAGGTTAACGCCCTTTCCTCTCCCCTTCCTATCCTCAATCATCAAAAGCCTTCAACCATTTGTAAATGGCCCTGACTGCACACAAAGTACTTAGCCCTCCCATCGGCCCAAGCCTTCCATCTAGTCTAGCGGTTATGTCGTATTAGGGGCAAGTGCCTTAGTTTTGAGACTGTGGAGACTCCGGCCCCGCATCAAGGACTGAGTTTGTTCTTTGTTCCGGTTTACTTTCTTTTTGCTTGAGACTTTTTCTTTTTAATAGCTTTCCCCCCGAAGTAATGATTTATCTTTCTTGGTTTGGTGAGCGAAGTGACTGACCTTTCTTTTTCACTTGAGGTTCAGTCAGTTTCTTTTTCTCGTGGTCTACCAGTGGTCCAGGCTCTTTGGCAGTCTCGGAAGTCGATTCGGTATGGTACCGTCTATCTCTTTTTCTTGGTCCAGTGGTTCAGGTCCGTAAGCTTTCCAATCAGCCTAGTCCCTTTCAGCCATTCCGGCTAGCCCGTATATCGCTATTCAAAGTAGTTCCCTATCGCTTTCTTGAGTTCCTGTGTAAGAAGCTTTACAGCCGGTAATGGTTTCCCGGGTCTCTTCCCATTGGCCTTAGGCCGGGTCGATTTCTTTCCTTTTGCTTGATGCTTTGAAATTTTCCGGCTCAAAGAATTAGTTTTCTTTCTTTCTTGGGTGAGCTGACCTTCTTGTCTCATTTGATGCTGGTCAAACTGGCCCCGCAGCCCCATCTGTCTTTCCTTGTGGATCACCATCTGCTTATCCTTTATTACGTTAATAAACTGAATTTCAATCTCCATGCTTGAATGAATTTTTCCTCTCTTATCGGGCATTTCTTTTAATAAGATCTATCTCTAATGCCAATTTTCCCGGGGTTGATCAAACTTGGCCCATTGCTTTTCCTTGAGTTCTTGGAAGTCTTGGATTCGTTGCAAGCTTTGGATCTAGTCTAGCCTCCTTCCCCTATCGGATAAGGGTTCACGGAGGGGATTCCTCTCAAACCTTTCATCCTGCCCAATATTCCAAGGCAGTAGTTCATTCATCCCTGAGGTCATGCTGGTCTAATCCGCGGGGAAAACCGTATCCGCCTCTCAGCCTAATGCTTGACTTTAAGCCCTTCAATCATCGCCTAATCCTTGTAAGTCAGTAGTGTCTGGAGTGAATGGGACTTAAGTTGTAGGACTCTTCCCCCTTCTTGCTTTTGTTAAGGTTAAGGCGAATTGCCTTTTTCCTTTACTAGGCGACTTAGAAAAAGTCCTCTCCCGCCGGCGCAGGAGGATTTCTTTCTTCTTTGATTGAGCGCGGTTCCTCATAATTGATGGTGCAGGGGCGATCTAAGGCCTCTTTCTTCTTGTAAGCGCCTTCGCGGCAGTCGATGTATTCCGTATTTTCTTGAGAATCGGACTAAGGTTTTTTCCTGCTCTTTGATCCTCTTTCACTCCTCAGCCGCAGCAAGTGCTGAAGCCTCTCCCGCGGTTTCCCCTTGTGTTTAAGTGGATTGCCCAATCCTTCCTTTAAGCCTATCAATAAGGGCAGGAGCAGCAGTTGATTCCTTATCTCTGTTTAGTCTTGTCAGTATTGTATCGATTGTGGGTGTGGAAGCATTTCCGTATCGCTTAGTGGAGAAAATACCCTAGTACATTATGCTCCCTCTTTAGAGTGAAAAAAGAAAATCCTATTAACTTCACTCTTTTCTATGATAATAGAAGGCTCGGCATTTCACCTGTAAATCCCAAGAGCTGGTCTCTCTCTACAAAGAGTCGTTTGAGTACTCATTCGTTAGAGAGAGGAATGGATATAATCATCCAGGGTAAAGCAAAGGTACTTGCTGAATGCATAAAGGCAGGTTTAGTATTGGGGTATATCCTGCTAAAAGATATATAACATGATAAAAGATAAATATCCATACATGCTATAAAAGTCTTATTATGTACTTCTAGTAGAAATCTAAATAACAATAACCATATCAACAAAAACCTCAAGTATATCGTATTATAGTCATGTTTACTCTGTTTGACATGTTAACCAACAAAAAACCTGCACTTAGGTTGTTTCCGCAAGATAATAATAATAGTTCAACTTCTAGTAGAATATGTCGTGTGGCGCCACCTGCTTGGCTACGTATTCAATCACGCCTTGATCTCTCATCTATCCAAACATCAACAATGAGGCAACCTAGTTTATATCCGCATCATCAGCCAGAACACCGGGGACATCTGTGCCAAATGGCATTAGCAGGCATGCGTAGGGTTACATTCCAGCGAGGGGACTTAGTTGTTATCTATTCCTTTTGCCCTTGGGTCCCCACTACTAGGGGATTGCCTCAGTTTCACGGAGCTGGACGGACGCCCTTACTGCTATCGCCAAATAGAAAGCCGGGTCTATCGGATATAAATTGGGAAAGATCACGGATAAAATCCTTCGGATTGAAGGAAGCGATCCGCTATTCCTACTTAAATGACATGCGTTTTGTCTTGTTAGTGTGTGCTTTGCTTGGGACATCCCTATGGTGGAACCTTGCCCCAGAACCTTTGCTCCTAAAGCCAGCAGCCCTATCCTCGCCTGACCTTAACTTGCTTAACCGGGTAGTTCGAGAAACCTTCCGTCAGCATGTCTGTAGTTCACACCCGCAGATTCTCAGCCCGTGCGATTGCGGTGAGCCTTTGAATAATGCTGCAAGACATCTTTTTGCCGAACCTCGCTTTGATCCGCTAGGGATAGACAACTCTAGCCGGCAAGCAAGGATCGCAGCGATCGCTGTCTTCTTTGGCTCAATTTTTCTTAGTCTTGCTCTTGCCGAATCCGTTTCGGAGCACGGAGTCTACGTTGACCTGACTTCGCCTTGACCCCGCTTAGTTTATCTATTTCGGTTTTTGTGTTGGTCATAAGTTCTGTTCTACTTGAGCTTTTCTCTAAACGAAGATATTTAATCTGTAAACGTACGTATGTAACCCAGTGCAATTCCTTTTCTTCTTAAATGAAAACTATCTCGTCCAATGAAAATCTATTTATATGCGTTTATCATATATTATTTAAATAAATCTGAAGATACTGCTTATTCATATAAAGCCAGTTCGCGCCCTAGGTCCACGTCTAGACGACTTCTTCTCCCCAAGATCATCCAAGTTGGAGGCAGCTCTCGTCTACCAATAAGGGGTCAAGACGTGTGGTTTCCCCCTCGCCACCCTCTTCGGGGACCGCTCTTCACGGGCTTCTCGCCCATAAGGCTTCCGTCAAGTGGCTGCTTGGCCTACCTTCTTCTTCGGCCTCGGTCTCACCCCCCGGTAGGTTCGAGCCGGGTGAGTGTGGTTCAACAGCCCCGATCTGCGGCCAGAGCACTCCTTGCGAAGCAGAGCCCGTCTGATTTACTCATGCTTCATCTTGTCGGTAATATAATCCCGTCATTCCTTCCTCCCTTGTTGATGGGCTATTTGCTTTGGGACCTAAGCCCAGTATCGGATATTTATAGGGGTCTCGCCGAACTCACCGAGGCCAGTAGCTCACTGACGTCCTTAGCAGGGCCTGTCAATGTGAATTCAACTAGTCTGGGGCAACATATGGTCGAAGCGAGCTGCTCGCTTGAGGGGAACAGGGCAGCACTAGTACTCCTTGAGGCGGCCAAAAGGCCTGGGGAGGAAAATCAAGCTGTCGCTTCCGTGCCGGATGATAAAACACCAGCTAAAATAGCTATATGGGTTGCTGGCATTTTACTAAGTATTTCTATCACTACATTGCGGTTGGTGGCTCGTCGGTGTCAGGAGACGTAATAGAATGAATTGTTTCCAAGACATCCCTCCCGGCATTAGGGACCCACCCATGAAAGAGAGAGAGCCTTTGCATTCCTTAGAAGGTGGGTAATATACCACCTCTAACGAGGTTGAGGGGCCGCAGACGTTTCTTTAGTTGGAGTTGGGGGTGGAACGAAGTGAATTGTTACGCTCTCTAAGTGAGGAGACAAGACAGGAGCTCTAGCTTAGAGACGGTCCCTAGGCCAGACAGAGGTCTGGGGGGAGTCCAGAAAGAGGACTTTATTTAATAAATCAAACTTTTAGTAGACCCCTTTCTCTTTGGTCGATTCCGGCATAAAGGTAGGGCAGCAGCTTTACCCGTTGTAAGAAGAGAATGTAGCCTTCAAAGGCTAGGCCCTTCCCTATTTCTGGGGAAGGGGGTAAGTGGGTCTCCTTCGCTTTACTCAAAGTTTTTTGATGCGCGAGAAATTGTATGAAAATGAAAGGTATCATTGGTAAAGACTTAGGTTCTGTCATGCCTCGCTAGGAATGTGACTTATAGTAGTACCCAATTTTTAGTCCGATCGCTTGTTATCAATTGTATAAGGATGGTGACATTCCTATTGTTCCCGATCCTATTTCGACTCTCGAAAGAGAGGAACTGTAGGGCTGGTCTGTGATTCCCGCTATTAGTAAAGTGCGTGTGCTACGTCTGCCTGTTACCGTTCTCGAGAGGAGAAAGATAAAGATAGATAGGGCAGCGTCTTCGTGTACTCGGACTAGTGCTTACTTGCTCTTTTACGAACTAGCCGAAGTGATGACTTAACCGTAGCTAAGGTAAGCTTTTCTCCCTTTTGCTAGTAAGATCTCTAATCATCCAGAAAGAGAGAAAGACTGACTTCTTTCGCGGATCCGTGCCGCTCCCGTCCCCGATTCGATTTCAACTATATTATATCCGAAATCAGACCTTGAAATGAGCATTGTTCGGCATTCTATTTTAGTTAATGCGGCCGAGTCAAGCCTATTTCTTAACTACAAGCGCATACGACTTACTGTAGCAAAGACAAAGACATAGATCTCTATCCCCGCTATGGAAGTTCCACTCGGCCTAGCCATGAAGGTCTCTTGCTCTCGAAGAAGTATGCCCTAGCTAATTAAGAAAAGCTAAGCGGATTCCCTCCCATGGGTCCCCTCATCGGTCCGAATGCCGAGAATAGGAGGACTCAGGATTTAACGTTAAGCCTTTTGGCTAACTTAACAGCTCTGCATACTGAAAAGTACGAGAGATAAATCTTTACCAATTGATCAGCCTTCTCATCCTTCTTCCTTATCATCTTACGATGAAAGGAGGGTATAATTTTGGGGTAACCTGATCTCGTAAGAGAGAGTTGAAAGGGTAAAGGAACTTTAGGTCCCGGAACTCCTGCATAAGCTTGCTGAAGCGAAACCGCACACTGCTTTAAATAAAGCGCAGTGAAAAGCGGCCCGGACTTACGGTTTAATTGTATTATCCGCTTAGCCAATAGGTAAGCTCCGACACAAGTTTCTTTCTTTCGTTAGGCGGTCAGCGATTACTAGTAAGACTCTGTTGAACAGGCTTACTAGTAGTGCATAATTTTCCAAAACTCTGTGCCACTTGATCGTCTTAAGAGAGAGCAACTTGTCAAACAGCGTACGATGGAAGTCCATAATATTATTTTATTATACCTTCCAACGTCCTGTTTGTACAGGACGCGACCGCTGCTCTAACCATATGAGCAATCGGCCGCCACACCTGGCTTCCGGGTCACCGGTGTGAGGGTGCATTAAAAGTGACAGGCGCTGCATTAAAAGCGACAGACAACCCTGTGACGTCCAGCGTAAGCTGTGACAGTCACACTCTCAAAACAACGATCAAGACTCGCCTAGACGGCTGGGTGTCTCACCAGCCGAGGGAAGGCACCTTCGACAAAGGTCTCCTTGTGCAAGGAGCGGAGTTGACAGGGCAAATGTCGTGTGCGATAGCCTAAAATAAAGCGCTATAAGCACACTCTACTCTACCGCACTGTTGCTCCACATTGGACAGAAGTGTCCACATGCACTGCATAAAATGAAGCGCAGTAGCATACGAACGATCACACCCGCTGCATAGAATGAAGCGCAGCAAGATGCAATCCTTCTGCAGAAGAGGCGGTCGAAACCTCTTCTCACCAATCTGGGGCGAGAGCCTCAGACGATGCCCCTGTGAAAACAAGGAATCAAGTCAGTTACAAGCAAGTAAGAGAACTCGGTAAAGGCCTTACTCAATTCCTGCCCTTACTTCTATTCCTCAAGTCACGCAGCTGATATGCGACATAAACGTATTAAATAAGGCATGCAGCGGATATGCGACAGCTCCTTATCTCTTCGCTTCGATGCCATCTTCATTCCCTTCCCTCACCTTCTGGGCATCTACGTCTGTCCTCGGCACCTCTTTAGCTTATTCAAAAGGAATTGATATTGATAGCTATTGACTCAGCTACTATTGAATCCAATCCTAGGGCATTAAAAGAAGAGTACGAGTTAGCAGGGCTGTCTCACCTTGGGCTTGTTGGCCTAGCTGTTGGTTTTTTTCCGGTGCTAGTGAATCAGATGTTTGAAGGCCAAATGCCACAGAAGGAAGAGAAATAGCTGTTCGCAAGGGAAGTGACATAGTTAGTGGAAATGGAACCTCGAATGCAAGCTCTGAGGGAGAAGACATCAGGGACAGGAAGGAAGTTTAATTTGCTTTGTGGTATCGTAGAAAAAGAAAAGTAGCTGCAGATGAATGCCCAGAATCAGCTGCCTTAGAATAGGCTATGGGACTTGAGGCAGAGAATGTCCTTACTGTCTTAGTTCCTTGATTACTTGATTTCCTGATACGTGATAGAATAGGCTCTTTTGCTCTTGTGCTAGAATCGCTTGTTAACGAAGAAGCTCTTTCGGAATAGTTAATCCAAGAAAAATTCCCAAGCTCTTTGATAGAACGGAGATGGGAATGAGGCTGCTGGTAGTACAACTAGGCTCTTTGAAAGAATAAGCTCTATTTCAAAGTATATAATAAAGTTCTAATCCCTGCTCTTCGAAGTCTTTTTCTTCAAGTAAGTTAGTTGATGATAAAGCACCGCTCGTAGTGCCTAGCCACGTGTAGACCGAAATGCTTTCGCGAAGCTAGGTAGGCTTGCTTCGCATAGGCTACGCAGCCTTGGTCCCCGGTAGGTCTAAGTCCTGATCTTACTGTTGAAGAAAGCTAGAACGAGAGTTACCTTTTCAGGGGGGAGAAAGTGGATGAAAACCCCTTAACAAAGAGGACTCGAAGAGGCCTTACCGATTAAATTGCCTTGCCCAAGGAATGCTTACCGATTAAATTCTTCGACGGGAGTGAAGTGCCCCGAACCTAGGGTGATATCATAAGCTGTTTTAGCAATTGAAGAAGAATAGGCGGTTTGAGAATCAGCTGCTCTTGCCATCTTTTCAGGAATTGAATCAATAGTAGCGCTTAATCCAATAGGAATAGAATCGGACAAGGAAGGCGACCAATTCCAGCTCCTCATCTAGCTAAGTCTTTTCTAGGGGCATTCCCGCCAGTCTAAGTACCAGCTTTCATAGCAGTAGCAGTACCTGTAGTCCTTCCTAAATCCTTGGATTCTTTCTAGCTTCCAGTGATAAGGCCTTTCATTTCAGGCAATGGTTATATAGTTGTGTAAGTGCTTACATGTCGTTTGAGTAGCAGCAGTATCTTTTTTTAAAGAGAGAGAGTTTTAAAAGTTGAAAACCACTCCAGCATTAAAGTACATCCGGGGGATAACCCGGGAAAGATCATTAAAAGAGGATAGTTAGTTCTATGGCTAGCGAGTAAGATAACAAAGCACTTTCTTTTCAAGCTGGGAAGGAGTCTATTTTTATAAAAGCAAAAGTTGTTTCGAAATGCTTTTACATCAGTCCCGTTTCCAGGCATCTTAGGCAAGTTTGCCAGACTAACAAGAGGAGAGATTAGATAGAGGAAGAAAATTCTTTCCGGTGTCAACACCTGCCTGCCCTTTTTTAATCTATAAATAAAGGTAGAGAATTTAATCCATTTGGCGTTCGTTTAATCCAATTGCATTTCAAAAAAGAAAAAAAAAGAAGGTAAGCTTTGCCCAGTAAGTAATATGAAATTCTTCCTTTTTAAGTCTAAAAATTTCTATAGTAGAGCTATAGATTTCATAGATAGATTTCAATGTCGTTCCCTTCCAGCGAGTTCTCCTCTAGTTGCAGTGTCAGTGTAAGCCACTCCTTCAAGCAAGTCAAATGATCAAGGCAGTGAAAGCTATGGAAAAGGCTAGTCGATAGTACAATATAGGGAAAAGGCCATTAGAGTCTTCTTCCAAAGCAACCTATTAGGGGAAAGCTTATTAGATATGGGAAGCTATGATTTTTATTTTTAATAATATGTACTTCCACTTGCTGGCAGGGCTATAGGGTTCTCAATGGTTTGCTTATAGCCTTATTATATCCTGGTGGAATTAGTTAAAAAAGATCTATCACCGGGGATTGGCTATAAAGACTGGGCTAAGGGTATCGTTGCAAGATCCACCCAGAATAATGGTTAGCAGCCATTCGACGGAAGCGGACAGAGTCCCTGGGTTTAAATAATAAATCTTTCTCAACCGCGCTCTCGGAAAAGAGTTGCCTACCTACCATCATTGGGATGGATCAAGTCGAGGGTAGTTCCATGTAAGTAAGGTATTCGGGTAAAGTGACCTTACGGGACGTAGCTACACTTCAACACGAACCAGGGTTCAACCTAAGAGAGCTAGTCCTCACCCGACTTATAGACAAGATATTGAAGGCTGGCTATTCGTGACCGCAGGGCGATCAGCAGTCGGCCCCTCATTTCCGTT